AACACATTTATTCACGATTTCATTTACTTGCAATTTTTTTTTTGAAAAAAAAAGATTGGCTGAACTTGAAAATTTACTCATTGAATGAGTAAATGATTGAATCGGATTCGGTTGGGCGGTACCAACTAAATCGAGTGCTATCTCCCATTTATCTCTTATTGAATTAACTGATCAACTTGCTATCGGACATTTATTTTCGATTTGGTATTATTCCAAAAAGGATTTCGACATATTTCACTTTATTATAATTATGAGAATCAATCCTACTACTTCTAGCCCTGCGGTTTCCACACTTGAAGAAAAAAAACTAGGGCGTATCGCTCAAATTATTGGCCCAGTACTGGATGTCGTTTTTCCCCCGGGCAAAATGCCTAATATTTATAACGCTTTGGTAGTTAAGGGTCGAGATACTGTCGGTCAGCAAATTAATGTGACTTGTGAGGTACAACAATTATTAGGAAATAATCGAGTTAGAGCTGTAGCTATGAGTGCTACAGATGGGCTGATGAGAGGAATGGAAGTGATTAACACGGGAGCTCCTCTAAGTGTTCCAGTCGGCGGAGCTACTCTCGGGCGAATCTTCAACGTTCTTGGAGAGCCTGTTGATAATTTAGGTCCTGTAGATACTCGCACAACATCTCCTATTCATAGATCTGCGCCTGCCTTTATACAGTTAGATACGAAATTATCAATCTTTGAAACAGGTATTAAGGTGGTAGATCTTTTAGCTCCTTATCGCCGTGGAGGAAAAATCGGACTATTTGGGGGAGCTGGAGTAGGTAAAACAGTACTCATCATGGAATTGATCAACAACATTGCCAAAGCTCATGGAGGCGTATCCGTATTTGGCGGAGTAGGAGAACGTACTCGTGAAGGAAATGATCTTTACATGGAAATGAAAGAATCCGGAGTAATTAATGAAAAAAATCTTGCAGAATCAAAAGTAGCTTTAGTCTATGGTCAAATGAATGAACCGCCGGGAGCTCGTATGAGAGTTGGTTTGACTGCCCTAACTATGGCAGAATATTTCCGGGATGTTAATGAACAAGATGTGCTTCTATTCATCGACAATATCTTTCGTTTTGTCCAAGCAGGATCAGAAGTATCCGCATTATTAGGGAGAATGCCTTCTGCAGTGGGTTATCAACCTACCCTTAGTACAGAAATGGGTTCTTTGCAAGAAAGAATTACTTCTACCAAAGAGGGATCTATAACTTCGATCCAAGCAGTTTATGTACCTGCGGATGATTTGACCGACCCTGCTCCTGCCACTACATTTGCACATTTAGATGCTACTACCGTACTATCAAGAGGATTAGCTGCCAAGGGTATTTATCCAGCAGTAGATCCTTTAGATTCAACGTCAACTATGTTACAACCTCGGATCGTTGGCGAGGAACATTATGAAACTGCGCAAAGAGTTAAGCAAACTTCACAACGTTACAAAGAACTTCAGGACATTATAGCTATTCTTGGGTTGGATGAATTATCCGAGGAGGATCGTTTAACTGTAGCAAGAGCACGAAAAATTGAGCGTTTCTTATCACAACCCTTCTTCGTGGCAGAAGTATTTACTGGTTCTCCAGGAAAATATGTTGGTCTTGCAGAAACAATTAGGGGGTTTCAACTGATCCTTTCCGGAGAATTAGATGGTCTGCCCGAGCAGGCTTTTTATTTGGTGGGTAACATCGATGAAGCTACCGCGAAAGCTATGAACTTAGAAGTGGAGAGCAATTTGAAGAAATGACCTTAAATCTTTGTGTACTGACTCCTAATCGAATTATTTGGGATTCAGAAGTGAAAGAAATCATTTTATCTACAAATAGTGGCCAAATTGGTGTATTACCGAACCACGCCCCTATTGCCACGGCTGTAGATATAGGTCTTTTGAGAATACGCCTCAACGACCAATGGTTAACGGTGGCTCTGATGGGTGGTTTTGCTAGAATAGGGAATAATGAGATCACCATTTTAGGAAATGATGCGGAGATGAGTACTGACATTGATCCGCAAGAAGCTCAACAAACTCTTAAAATAGCTGAAGCTAACTTGAGTAGAGCTGAGGGTAAGAGACAAGTGATTGAAGCGAATCTAGCTCTCAGACGAGCTAGGACACGAGTAGAGGCTGTCAATGTTATTTCCTACTAGTCAATACATCAAAATAATCAAAAGAAGTTTTTTAGAAGTTCTTTATTATACACCACATTTAGATTCTGCCAATTGAAGACAATCAAGTCTAATCTGATACAACGAAAAAAGGAGGATGGGTAGAAAAACTTATTAGATACCGGAGTCAATGCAATGGTATCTAATAAGTTCTACCTACTATTGGATTTGAACCAATGACTCCTGCCGTATGAAAGCAATACTCTAACCACTGAGTTAAGTAGGTAATTTATCACCGCAAAAGAAGACCCATCACCTCGGGGATTATAGATAGAATATAATTTCTAAGCAATACCAATCTGTTAACAGTAAACGGATCAAAGAGTTATCATGTGAGATTAGGAAATATCCATCTTGACAAGAAATTATCTATATGTTAAGATATCTATGACAAGGGCTATAGCTCAGTTAGGTAGAGCACCTCGTTTACACGTGCGCCAATGCTTTTCAAGGGAGCTTATTATGCAATGAACATAGTTGATCTTATTGAAAAATCAATGTCTTACTCCATAGATTCGAGAGAACAATAGCATGACAAATATTTGGTTCGGTCCGATTTTGGTGCGAATTTAGGTGCCAAATCAAATAGAACCCGTCATTGATTTGATAGTTGATAAGGTAAATACCCAGCCCATTCAATGCTAGGCATAATGAGTATAAGGGCTTCAAAAAAACCTCCTTTCATCCTATGAACTTTAAGGTGTATGAAGTCTCATATTCGACTCTTGCAGCGGAACGATAGAGACTCCATTTAACTTAGGTTGATCTAAGCCGAAGGCAGACCTAAGTCAAGGTAACCCTTCTTTGAAACACTTTGGTATTGCTACTAGATCTGAATACAAATAATGAATCAGAGCACATGGAGCCAGCTCATTATCTTCCTGTAAAGAAAAAATATGGTGGACTAACTGATCTTTACATCAGTTGATGAAAGAGCCCAATGCAACAAACAAAATGCATGTTGGGTCTTTGAAACAGTTCGAATCATTTCGATAATAATCAGTTTGATCTGTTTTACCGAGAAGGTCTACGGTTCGAGTCCGTATAGCCCTAATACATTCTATTTGTCTATTTTTGTATAGACATTCTATTTTTATTTTTGTTTAGTATAGTTTTCATTTCCTCATTAGTACTTGTTTATAGACTGGACAGACCAGACCATTGGTTGTTTCATAGAAATGAAATGAAAGCATTACCACATATTCATGTAAATACATAGGTACCTGAAAATAAAAACAATAATTCATTCCAATGGATCTAATCAGATCAGTATGTGTCAAATCTAGGACAAGAAAAAGAAAGAAAATATAATCGTTCGATGCATTAGATTGTGTTTACGTATTCGTATTTGTATAAAATCAATAGAAACAACGACGATCTTTTACCTGGATTTTAATGAAAAGAATACTTCGAATATGTTAGAAATCCCTAGACATTTTTTACCCCCCAAAAATTATTGGTTTTGATAATAACTATGTTATGTTTGATATTATTTTTTGATAATATTTCATTATCTTATTTCATTTTATTATTTATACATTACATAAATTATATATTTACATATAATTTATATAAGAAATATATATTTCTAAATATAAAATACAAAGAAATAAATATAAGGAAATATCAAGAAAAAAACAAAAACATAGTATTACGTTTCAGAATTATGAAATATAGTTATAGTATTACTATTCATTAGATTACATTAGTAATAGAATATTCTATTAGGTTAGATTAGTATATTTTAGTATTTAATTAAATTATTTTTATTATTTAGAATTTTTTTATTTAATATTTTTTAATCTTATATCTATTTTTTTATAGAGAATAGAGAAAGCGAGACAAAGTGAGAGAGTTTTGTTTGTGTAAGAGCGCCTTATTTCTACACCATATCTAAATAGAATCAAAATCAAAAACGGAATCCCGATTCCGTTGGATGAATCTCTAAACAAGACATGCCACGCAGCAAACAAACTCTGAACTATACACTTTGATTTGATTAAAATAAATTCTTGTTTCACCTAGGAAAACAAGTTCTGGATGAATTGACAATGCCAACTCGAATAATTAAGCATATTCCACATTAATAGGAGTACATTTATGTTTCTGCTTCACGAATATGATATTTTATGGGCATTTCTAATAATATCAAGCGTTATTCCTATCTTGGCATTTGTAATTTCAGGAGTTTTAGCCCCGGTTAGTAAAGGACCAGAGAAGCTCTCTAGTTATGAATCGGGCATAGAACCTATGGGAGACGCTTGGTTACAATTCCGAATCCGCTATTACATGTTTGCTCTAGTTTTTGTTGTTTTTGATGTTGAAACGGTCTTTCTTTATCCATGGGCAATGAGTTTCGATGTATTGGGTGTATCTGTATTTATCGAAGCTTTAATTTTCGTGCTTATCCCAATTGTGGGTTCAGTTTATGCATGGCGAAAGGGAGCGTTGGAATGGTCTTAACTGAGTATTCAGACAATAAAAAAAAAAAGGAAGGAAAAAATTACATTGAGACAGTTATGAATTTGATTGAGTTTCCGTTACTTGACCAAACAACCCCCAATTCAGTTATTTCAACTACATCGAATGATCTTTCGAATTGGTCAAGACTCTCCAGTTTATGGCCGCTTCTATATGGTACCAGTTGCTGTTTCATTGAATTTGCTTCATTAATAGGTTCGCGATTCGACTTTGATCGTTATGGGTTGGTACCAAGATCAAGTCCTAGGCAAGCGGACCTAATTTTAACAGCCGGCACAGTCACAATGAAAATGGCTCCCTCTTTAGTGAGATTATATGAGCAAATGCCTGAACCAAAATACGTCATTGCTATG